AATTGCTTTTCCTTGATATCGAACATAATGTATGAAAATATCCTTGAGGAACCATGAGATCCTCTGAAAAGAATTACAACACACGACTAGAATATATTCTATTTTTCCATAGAAATGTGTTCGCTCAAGAAAGACTCCAGAAGATATTGATCGTAAATAAGAAGACTGTTTACGAAGAAACAGGAATAGATATTCGCATTCATATACATAAGAATTATGTAGGAACCCAAAGAATCTTTTCTTTCTTTTTGAAAATACGTAAATGGATTTCTTTGAAGTAAAGAGACTATTCAAATTATGATATTCGTGGAAAAACAATCGCAATAAATGCAAAGAAGGAACATCTTTGATCCAACATTGAAGGATTTGAACCAAGATCTCCAGATGGATGGGATGAGGTATTAGTAGATCTGACACATAATTTAAATGCGATAATTTATCCTCTAAAAAAGGAAATATTGAATGAATAGATCGTAAATTCTGAGATCTTGGTATTCTTTTTTCTTCAAGGTAAGATACTAATTGCGACGAGAATGGAATTTCCAGAATGACTCCAAAACCTTCTGATACCATTTGAGAAGAAAAATTAGAAGAAAAAGAATTCTTGTGCCCCCAAAATCCATTTTTGTTAGAATAATTCACCGAAGAAATCAAAGATTTCTGTTGATACATTCGAATAATTAAACGTTTCACAAGTACTAAACTAGATTTATTGTCATAACCTAGAAATTCCACAGGTTCGTAAAAAATCAAACTATTTAAGCTATGGTAATGAGCAAGTGAGTAAATATACTCCTGAAGGAGTAGCGGATATAGGAAGTTTTGTTGCCGAAATCTATCTTTTTTCAATCTAAATATCCTTGTAATTTGTAATTCTGCTATTGAAATACATTTCTAATGTAACCAAAAAAGAGAGGCACTTCTTGTTTTATGAAATGATACATAGTGCAATATGGTCAGAACGGAGTATGCGTATGCTGTATGTAGTATATTGTTTCTCTTATACTAAAAGATTATTTAGTAGAAAAGAGTCTCACTTAAAACTATAATAACTATAAGAAAATAGAAGAAACTAGAATAATAAAATCTTCTCTTATTCTAAGTTCTATTATTCTAAGAATTCTATAATTCTATATATTAAGAATTCTATAATTCTATATATAATTCTATAATATATTAATATATAATATATTATATATATACTTTTTATACTTTTATACTGTACTTTGATGTAAAAAAAAATAATGAGAATTTAAGAAGTAAAAGATTATATAAAAGTCAGAACAAATAAAGAATATATACCCCGGAGACAGAGAGCCCAATCTACAGATCTTTTTCCTTTCCCTTTCTATCCAATTTGGTTTTCTTTTACTTGTTAATATAACAAGGATAAAAATAAAAGAAAAAGAAAGAAAATAGAAAATAACAATAAGAAAAAGGGGTAAAAATCTTTTATTTTCGCAACCCAATCACTCTTTTGACTTTGGAAAAGATTCTTTTTTTATCACTATACTATTTCTTCTACACATCCGTCTCCAATCCACAATAAAGAATAATTAGGATTCATAAAAAAAAGAATCAATGGTCCACTCACAATTTACAAGAGAACCTTTTACCACATCAGGCACTAATCTATTTTTAACGTATAATTAGTAATTCGATCGGGTAATCATTCAAATTAAGAAAGGAAGCTCGTTTCTTTTTTGTCTTACTCGAATTGGAGCCATAAGGCTCTATCCATTTATTCACTAGACCAAAAATACTTTACTGAACTTAAAAATTGTTATAAAAAGAAAAATTATCGTTCTATTTCTATTATGAGTACTAGAAATCTTCTTTTTCTATGATTATATTATTCTTTTTTCTATTCTGTTTACGACATGCTTTTTTTTCCATTCATTACCTTTCAGGATCAGTCGCGGTCTTATAAACTTTACCAATAGTCTAGACGAATTCCTTCATCCAAATGTGTAAAAGATCATAGTCGCAATTAAAAGCCGAGTACTCTACCGTTGAGTTAGCAACCCGGATCAATATGAGGTGTAGATATGATCGAAATAAAAAAAATCCAACAAACTCATCGATTTTCCTAATTTTACTAAAGTGAAGGAAAGATCCAATAGGGGAATGGGGATAGAAAGATCTATTTATATACGATCAAATTATATTTGTTTGAGACACCATTGTCAATATGAATGGACTCTTTAGAAAACAAATTTCAAGAAATTATGAAATTCTATAGAAATTTGTGTTGTATTAGCACAACATAAAGAATAAATAATAACTTTTAGCGGAAAAAAATAAGGAATTAAGGAAAAGGTAAAGATAGAAAAAAGAGCGGCTTTCTTTAATCAAAATTGAATCAAAAAAAGAAAGGTACAATACAAATACAAGAAGAACCCCCCTTGTTGGGGGGTTCTACAAAAAGAAGCAAGAAAAAAATACGAATAAGAAAAAGAAGAATAAAATAAGTATGAATAGAACAAAAAAAGAAGAAACTTTGAATAAAGAATTACACAAAGTTAGTTAACCTATCCTTTTTTTATTCACGATTCTTGTTTTTACTTTCTTTTTTATCAAAAGAAACTCGAAATTCTTTAAAGAATTCTGCCTTACTTAAAATATCATAAACAGTTCCTGTGGGTTGAGCACCTTTTTCAAGGAAATCTAAAATAGCAGGAACATTTGAATAAGTTTGATTCTTTATCGGATCATAAAAACCCACTTTTCGAAGATCTCTTCCTTCTCTTCGGGATCGAACATCAATTGCAACGATTCGATAGATGGCTCATTGGGATAGATGTAAATAAAAAATACGCCCCCTAGAAACGTATAGGAGGTTTTCTCCTCATACGGCTCAAGAAAAAATGATTCTAATTTCTAGAATTTCTATTCCTATCTATCTATATAGATAGAAATAGAAATGGATCCATAAAGAATTATATTGTAATTTGAGCCTTTTTCCTTCTTTACAGAAAAAGAAAAGAAAATTCATTCGTACTCCTAACTCAAGTTGGGTAGTTTTGAAAGAGTTTGAAAGGAAATCCTTAGAATTTCTTGAGCTGTCTCTAACCTCTTTTTTTGTCTCCTTTCGGATCTATTTTTTTTTTTAATCATTCTGATCCAATTGTTGAGACTAGTGAAAATAGTGTTTACTTGTTCCGGAATTTGTTGTCTTTGCTTTGCGCTTTGTGAAATCATTAGGTTTAGACATTACTTCGGTGATCCTTACTCCTTTTCAAAAATTCAAAAAGGCAGCAACATACCTTTTGTTTTTTTTCTATGGAAAAGGGAAAAAGAATACGAACGATTGATTCCTTTGTGATACACTCTTTATCAAAACAGTTTGATAATTTCAACAATTTTGATTTTTTTCATTTCAAAAAATTGTTCAAATTTGAACCTCTCCGTTTATCTATATTTCTATATTGATGATCTATTTACAAAGTTGGTCTAACTTATTGATTGTCACTAACCCTAGATTATTCCCCCGATAAATGAATCAATCATTTTTTCTCGAGCTCCATCATATGCTATACCTTTCTATACCATTAGTATCTTTATTTAGCAACCCAAGACAAATTCAATTAGGTTCCTAGCAGAACAAACTATGTCGAGACAAGAGCATCTTCATTCGTATAGAAAATGGTGGATGTCAGAATCCACATCCAATCATGTCCTTCAAGTCGCACGTTGCTTTCTACCACATCGTTTCAAACGAAGTTTTACCATAACATCCCTATAATTTTGATTATATTTTAAAATGGAACCGTATGCAATTGATTCAATATGGAATAATGAATAGTCATTGGTTGAACCGATACATAATAATCTACACTTAAAAAGAAGTGTTTATCCGGAGATTTCACTTCAAATTACCCCATATTTTCTCATATGAATAATATCACATGAAAAAAACAAATAAGTTTTAAGCAAATTTATTTACATCTTCAACAGATCTTTCGAGATTGTCCATCATAAAAGATCCTTCTTTTTCTTTTCAAAAAAAAAAGAAATTAGAAACCTCAAAAAAAGCCTTTGACTTTCATTTCATTCAAATGAAAAATAAATCCCCATGAATGGATAAAAGTTTTTAGCCACTTTAACTAAATTTAAATTTAACTAAATACTACTAAATACTATAATGGTATACTAACTAATAACTATACTAAACTAAATATTTCATTTCACTATTCATAAATATTCCATTATAGAATTATAAGATAATCTTCTTAATAAGAATCTAAAATATATATTCTTATGTATTATGTAAGAATTATGTATTTATGTATTCAATTTATGTCTTAATCTATTCTAATATTAATATGAATTATGAATATTTTCTCATTTTTTTTTTATTTCTGAAATATGAAATATGATTTCATGATTAGAATATTCTGATTTACTTATTATTTACCATCTCCAATTGAATCTGATTTTCATTTCATTTAAATCAGAGAGATAGTTTGAGAATAAAGTTTCTTTCTTTTCATTATTATGGAGTAGAAAAAGTCTCGTGTAAGGTAAGATCAAAGAGAAAATCAGAATCCGAGGATTCTGATTTTTTGGCATCCATCTCCATCATAGAAAACAAAGAATCGTTAACGAAAATAATCACGAATCAAATATTTAAGAATAAAATACTTTAGTAAAAAAGTAAAAAAAAAAAAGATATGATTCTAAGAAGAAATCTTAGAATTCAGTGTATCCAACATGAAACATAAAATTGTTGAATTAAATTTTCAATTTCAATTAATTTCAATTAGAGAAGAATCCTTCGTTTCTGAAGCAAACGATCTGGGACGAAAGGATTCGAACCTCCGAGTAACGGGACCAAAACCCGTTGCCTTACCGCTTGGCCACGCCCCATTTTGATTTGGTCTAAGAAAAACTAAGCTAAATATTGGTTATTCGTCAATAACCAACCAAAAGAAATATAGGACATGTTGTCGCTGGGATTCAACACAATAGATATAGATATAGAATCAAAAAGATTAATTGATCATTACTTAGAATTCAATTAAGATATTGTATGAAAATAGAATTACTTGTATTCTTATTTGATTGGATAATGTAAGGAAGGATTCTTGATTGGGGAGAAGTCAAAGAAAAATCAGAATTTATTTCTTTTATCTGCTTTTTTATTTTAAAAAATCCCTCAGAAAAACAACTCAATCCAATCTGATAATTTCTTATCATTTCAATTTCATTTTAATCTTTAAGAACAAGAAAAGAATATTTGTTATGTTTAATATCTTTAGTTTAATCTGTATCTGTCTTAATTCTACCCTTTATTCGAGTAGTTTTTTATTCGCCAAATTGCCCGAGGCTTATGCCTTTTTCAATCCAATCGTAGACGTTATGCCGATTATCCCTTTACTCTTTTTTCTATTAGCCTTTGTTTGGCAAGCTGCTGTAAGTTTTCGATAAAAATGAAATCTCGATTTCATTCAGAATTTCAATTTCTTCGATAAAAAAAAGATGAGATATTGATTCTTAAAATCAATAAGATCATAAATAAGATTCAGATAAGTCTGGACATAAGGAACCCTCGATTCAAAAAGCGAGATTCTGATATTTTTATTTTCTATTGTATATTCTATTGAAATTGAATTAAGGGAAGGGGCGATGATCTTTAATCAGCTAATCAACTTATTTCTTCTTTTGTTCTGACCTTTCCTTTATAAGATTCCATACAATATCTAATTATAGATATGGATATGGCAAGAAATCTTTGGTAATGAAAAAATACGAATCCTATTACATTAGAATATTACTATTAAATTAGAAAGAAATTCGTAAAAATAAATTGAAAAAAAAACTTCCTTCTTTTTTCATCTTTAGAGCGTCATATAAAAATAGTGTATAGTGTGTGTCGTAAAATAGGTGATCTATTTCCTTAAAAAAAAGATATTATCTTGGAGATTTGTAATGCTTACTCTTAAACTATTCGTTTACACAGTAGTAATATTCTTTGTTTCTCTCTTCATCTTCGGATTCTTATCTAATGATCCGGGGCGTAATCCCGGGCGTGAAGAATAAAAAAAGAGATGAGATTCGTTTTTACTTTTTTTCATAGATAAGTGTAGAAATGAATGGAATATATGCTAGATAAAGATAAAAGATTCATAAAAGAAAATAATCGAAATTTCTTCCATCTCAAGTTATCAGGGGGGTCGGAGAGAGAGGGATTCGAACCCTCGGTACGAATAATTCGTACAACGGATTAGCAATCCGACGCTTTAGTCCACTCAGCCATCTCTCCCCATTCCAAATTGGAAATTTATCATGTGATTTCACACGTGAAGTGAAGATTGAGAACAATTTTTATTTTCTTCGAAACAGATTTCTCCAATAGAAAGAATACCTTACTTCTTTTCTTTTGTACAAAAGGTTCATTTACCCGGCCTGGTTAAGTATAAGTACTGGCCGGGCCAGTACTTCTTTTGTTCCAACATAGAATATTCTATGTATTCTAGAATTCTATCTTAATATGATATATTGAAAATGATATATTGAAATATGAAATTGAAATCTAAAATGTTAGAGATTCTATATCTATTCTTAGTATCTTATAAGTAATTCTAGTAAATTAGAGTCTAAAATAGAATATTTAGTCTTTATAGTAAAAGTGTTCTGTTCTACTAATATCTAGTAATACTATTCTAGTATAATATAGTATACATAGTAATGTACTATATTACTAATACTTTATCGTCTTTATTTTATTATTCTTAAGTATAAGATTCAGAAATTCATTAATGAAAAACGAATTTCATTCTAAATGAAAGTTGAAGTTCAGTATTATATTCATCTGAATAATTCTAATTCACTTAAGAAATCTTAATAAGAAGGAAGTCTTAAGAAAGAAAAGTAATAGATCTTAGAAATCTTATAAGAGAAAGAATCTCAAATAGAAAACACATATTTCTAAGATTTTAAATCTTTTACTTGTTCAAAGCAAAGGACAAGCTTGAAAGTTTGAGGCCCAATTTACCCGAATTCAGAAATTCAGAAAATCTGGCGGTTCAAGTGAAGGGAGGTTTCAAAAAAAGAATACTTAAAACTTTAGTAAACTATTTAAATTCTTTAAATTTGACTAAACTTTTTGCTATTCACCTATTCTTTTTTTTTTCAATCCCGCGCCGCAGCAGAACAAAATACGTGTTAATGCTGGAATTTTCATGATTCTGATGCTATCTTGACTACGTCTGATTACTTTGTTGGACAAAAAGTCCATTCATATCCAATAATGAATATGTAGCGGGTATAGTTTAGTGGTAAAAGTGTGATTCGTTCTATTAACAACTTAAATAGTTAAGGGGTCTTTCCGTTTTTTTTCATATTCCGATCAAAAACTTTATTTCTTAAAAAGATTTAATCCTTTACCCCTCAACAGGACATTTGAGGAAAGAATATACATTCTCACGATTTCTATCCAAAATACAATCAGAATCAATCAGAATCTTAATAAAAAATTTGGATTATGGAGTCGAGAAG